TATATCCTTTATGGAAATGGAAAACCAACTCGAGGAATTTCTGACACAAGTATTCAATTGGTTCGAACTTGTTTAGTCTTGAATTGGGACCAAGACAACAAAAATTCTTCCCTCGAGGAGGTCCGAGCTTTCTTTGTTGAAGTAAGTACAAAGGGTTTGATTCGAGATTTCATAAGAATTGGCTTAGTGAAATCCCATATTTCGTATATAAGAAAAAGGAATAATCCGCCAGATTCGGGATTGATCTCTGCAGATCACATGAATCCGTTTTATTCGACTTCTCCCAAGGCTGGCATTCTTCAACAATCGCTTAGACAAAATCACGGAACTATTCGTATGTTCTTAAATAGAAATAAGGAATCCCAATCTTTGTTAATTTTATCATCATCTAATTGTTTTAGAATTGGTCCATTCAATCATGTAAAATATCACAATGTTATAAACCAATCAATAAAAAAAAATCCTCTAATTACAATTAAAAATTCGTCGGGCCCCTTAGGAACAGCCATTCAAATTTCGAATTTTTATTCATTTTTGCCTTTACTAACTTATAATCAGATCTCGGTAATTAAATATTTGCAACTTGATAACTTAAAAAATATTTTTCAAGTAATTAACTCTTATTTAATCGATGAAAATGGAAGATTTTTTAATCTAGATCCATACAGTAACGTTGTTTTGAATCCATTAAAATTGAATTGGTATTTTCTTCATCAAAATTATCATCATAATTATTGTGAGGAAACGTCCACAATAATTAGTCTTGGACAATTTTTTTGTGAAAATGTATGTATAGCCAAAAAAGAACCACACCTAAAATCGGGTCAAGTTTTAATTATTCAAAGGGATTCTGTAGTAATAAGATCCGCTAAGCCCTACCTGGCTACTCCGGGAGCAAAAGTTCATGGGCATTACAGAGAAATTCTTTACGAAGGGGATACATTAGTTACATTTATATATGAAAAATCGAGATCCGGTGATATAACACAAGGTCTTCCAAAAGTAGAACAAGTGTTAGAAGTCCGCTCGATTGATTCAATATCGCTGAACTTAGAAAAGCGGATTAAGGGTTGGAACAAGTGTATAACAAGAATTCTTGGAATTCCTTGGGGATTCTTGATTGGTGCTGAGCTAACTATAGTGCAAAGTCGTATTTCTTTGGTTAATAAGATTCAAAAGGTTTATAGATCCCAGGGGGTGCATATTCATAATAGGCATATCGAAATTATTGTACGTCAAATAACATCAAAAGTTTTGGTTTCAGAAGAGGGAATGTCTAATGTTTTTTTACCTGGAGAACTGATTGGATTGTTACGAGCAGAACGTACGGGGCGTGCTTTAGAAGAAGCAATCTGTTATCGAGCCGTTTTATTAGGAATAACTCGAGCATCTTTGAATACTCAAAGTTTTATATCCGAAGCAAGTTTTCAAGAAACAGCTCGAGTTTTAGCAAAAGCTGCTCTTCGGGGTCGTATCGATTGGTTGAAAGGTCTGAAAGAAAATGTTGTTCTAGGGGGGGTGATCCCCGCCGGGACCGGATTCAACAAAGGATTCTTACATTGTTCACGGCAACATACCAACAGTCTTTTGGAAAAAAAAACAAAGAATTTATCTTTATTCGAGGGAGATATGAGAGATATTTTATTCTACCACAAGGAATTTTGTGACTCTTCTCTTTCAAAATCTGACTTTTCTAAGATTTAATAATTCCTAATAGCGGGTTCCTATTTTGAATTTCATTTTTTGTTGTTTGCTGTAGTCATTTGCTTTGGTAATTTGTTAACACTAATAAAGATAATAATGAATACAAAATAATGTCTTGGCTCATGCATAAATGGCCATCCCCGGTACAAGAGAAGGTTCCATCGGAACAAATTTTTATTTTAGTTTGGGGTACCCCACCTTTTTAAGTGTGAAAAGAAATGACAAAAAGATATTGGAACATCGATTTGGAAGAGATGATGAGAGCAGGAGTTCATTTTGGACACGGTACTAGGAAATGGAATCCTAGAATGGCACCTTATATTTCTGCAAAGCGTAAAGGTATTCATATTATAAATCTGACTAGAACTGCTCGTTTTTTATCAGAAGCTTGTGATTTAGTTTTTGATGCAGCAAGTAGGGGAAAAAAATTCTTAATTGTCGGGACAAAAAATAAAGCAGCTGATTTAGTGTCGCGGGCTGCAATAAGGGCTCGGTGTCATTATGTTAATAAAAAATGGCTCGGCGGCATGTTAACAAATTGGTCCACTACAGAAAAAAGACTTCATAAGTTTAGGGACTTGAGAACTGAACAAAAGACAGAGGGATTCAATCGTCTTCCGAAAAGGGATGCAGCTGTGTTGAAGAGACAATTATCTCGCTTGGAAACATATCTAGGCGGGATTAAATATATGACGGGCTTGCCTGATATTGTAATCATAATTGATCAGCAAGAAGAATATACGGCTCTTAGAGAATGTATCACTTTGGGAATTCCAACCATTTCTTTAATCGATACAAATTGTAATCCCGATCTCGCGGATATTTCTATTCCAGCAAATGATGACGCTATAGCTTCAATTCGATTCATTCTTAACAAATTAGTATTCGCAATTTGTGAGGGTCGTTCTAGCTATATACAAAATTCTTGATTAATAATAAGATAAATAAATCAAATTTTTTTTGAGGGAGGGGCTCCCTGTATTTCGATTTATAAAATCGGTTACTACTTCCTGAATCATACAAAAGAAAAAGAGATAAAAAACTGGGGATATTGTGTGATTAGTTTAGTTGGTATCCAAAACTAAAATATAAAATTAAAGTAAATTAAGTAAAAAAGGGGATCTTGAATCAAAATAATTTAAAGTTCTTATTTCTGTCAGAGGGCAATATGAATGTTTTATCATGTTCCATCAACACACTAATAAAAGAAGGGTTATATGAGATATCTGGTGTCGAAGTAGGCCAACATTTCTATTGGCAAATAGGGGGTTTCCAAGTCCATGCCCAAGTCCTTATTACTTCTTGGGTTGTAATTGCTATCTTATTAGGTTCCGCAGTTATAGCGGTTCGCAATCCCCAAACCATTCCAACTGACGGCCAAAATTTCTTTGAATTTGTCCTTGAATTCATTCGAGACGTGAGTCAAACCCAGATTGGAGAAGAATATGGTCCATGGGTTCCCTTTATTGGAACCCTGTTTTTATTTATTTTTGTTTCTAACTGGTCAGGAGCCCTTTTACCGTGGAAAATTATCCAGTTACCTCAAGGGGAGTTAGCAGCACCAACGAATGATATAAATACGACGGTTGCTTTAGCTTTACTCACATCAGTAGCCTATTTTTATGCGGGTCTTAGCAAAAAAGGATTAGGGTATTTCAGTAAATACATTCAACCTACTCCAATTCTTTTACCCATTAACATCTTAGAAGATTTTACAAAACCCCTATCACTTAGTTTTCGACTTTTCGGAAATATATTAGCCGATGAATTAGTAGTTGTTGTTCTTGTTTCTTTAGTACCTTTAGTGGTTCCTATACCTGTCATGTTCCTTGGATTATTTACAAGCGGGATTCAAGCTCTCATTTTTGCCACTTTAGCTGCGGCTTATATAGGTGAATCTATGGAGGGTCATCATTAACTATTTTTTTATTCATTGTTAGCCCAATTGTAGAATAGTTGGTTTACGTTATGTAAGAAACACTTGTATATGTGATATTTGATATTGACTAGGTATATATGAGTTAAAGATCTATATAATCTGTCCCACTACGTTTGTGAATTTCGATTTAGATAGGGATTCCATTAGAAGTTCTTCCTTTTTATCTGTGAATTGGCTGAAAAAAGTGATAAAAAAAGAACGAAGAATTCAAATAATGGTTCACAAAAAAGAAATGGCATAAAAAAGTCGTATATATATATTATGCATTTTTAAAAATCCCGTGGATAGGAACTAATATCAAAGTAATTCTTTGATTCAAGAATATTATTATATTAGTTCAATTTAAGTTTTTGCTTTTTTTGGCTGGATGAATCTTAGCGATGACTTAATTATAATTAAGTCCTAACTCATCGGATGATTGTATCATTAACTATTTCTTTATTTTGGTGTGAGGAACTTATCATGAATCCACTGATTTCTGCTGCTTCGGTTATTGCTGCTGGGTTGGCTGTTGGGCTTGCTTCTATTGGACCTGGAGTTGGTCAAGGTACAGCTGCGGGTCAAGCTGTCGAAGGTATCGCGAGACAACCTGAGGCAGAAGGAAAAATACGAGGTACTTTATTGCTTAGTTTGGCTTTTATGGAAGCTTTAACAATTTATGGCCTGGTTGTAGCATTAGCGCTTTTATTTGCGAATCCTTTTGTTTAATCCTATAAATAAGAAAATTCTGGATTTTTTTCGTAGTTTTTTTTAATTCTATCAAGATTTAACTCCTACAATTATTCATTGAGACAACAATCCTTGGGAAGGACTAATTTGAGGATGGGGAATTAGTACATCGATTCGCTTTCTTCCTTCCCCTTATTCTTTTAGTTTAATGGAAACTTTTTTTTAAGGAATGTTGCGAAAAACGGAGGTTTTTTGAAATTGACATAAAACTTGGTCTCAAATTCTAGCTTAATTCTAATAAGTCTCATTATTATTATTGAAAATTAAAAATTTTGGAAAATACATTTGTAAATAGAATAGGTTTTTTATTCTGTTTACAAATATCCAAATAGGTAAATTAAATTATTAAATTAAATTTTCTTTTTTTTTTGTTTTGTTGAAAAAAAAAAGAAAAAAAAAAAAAAAGGACAGAGTTCTTTTTTTATAGTTTAGCTAGACGAGGAGATTATATGAAAAATTTAACCGATTCTTTCGTTTACTTGGGTCACTGGCCATCCGCCGGGAGTTTCGGGTTTAATACCGATATTTTAGCAACAAATCCAATAAATCTAAGTGTAGTCTTCGGTGTATTGATCTTTTTTGGAAAGGGAGTGTGTGTGAGTTGTTCATTTCAAGAATAGGCTGGATT